AATCAAATGATCCGCAGCTCTCAATATATCTCGTGGTAATAAAAATGTATTGTTCTGAGGTATATCAAGATTAAGCTTTTGGTTCATATTTCGTCGACCAATTCTTCCCAATTCACACCTTTGTTGAAAAAATTTTTTTTGTAATTCTTTACATAAAGATTCAGAAAATACTGGATCTCCACCAACACAAGCAAATTGTCGATAAAACTCCAAAATGGCATTTTCTTTTGACCCTATTTTTTTTTTATCCTTCTCATTTAGGAAAGACACGAAAATTTCAGGATAACAAACATTCTGTAGAATTTCGCTTAAATTCGAACCCATAGCTGATGATAGAACTAGAATAGATATTTTCTGTTTCCTACTCACACGAGCCCATATCCTTGCTTTTCTATCAATCTCTAATTCTAATCTCCCCCCCCAATCTGATATTATGGTGCCTGTATACACCGAAATTCCGTTAGGGTCCAATTCTGAACGATAATAGATACCGGGACTTTGCAATATTTGATTGATTACAATTCGGTATATTCCATTTACTATAGAAGTTCCCAGAGAATTCATTAAAGGAATATTTCCAACAAAAATAGTTTGTTCTTGTATGTCCCTACAACTTTTCCAAATTAATCCCGCGGATACATATAATTCAGCAGAATATGTAAGCGATTCATATACAGCATCTTTTTCGTTTATCAAGGGTTCTAATAATTGATATGTTTCTACAAATAATTGAAATTCAATTTCTTGATCTGTATCCTCAATTTTTGGAAATTTAAAAAGCCCCTCTGTTAAGCCCTGACCAATGAATCTATAAAACCCTTCAAATTGTATCTGATTCAATCCAGGTAGTGTAGACATTCCTTCATTTTCACTTCCAAACATTTTGAACTTCCCCGTGAATTTTATAGAAAAATATTCCAAGATTTGCTGTCATTCTTCATCAAATCACATGAATCAATTTAGTAATAATGGAATTTCTGTTCTTTTTACTGAATTACATGAAATTTTACCTAACTCCGTGTATGAAATACTTATACTTATTTTTTCTGAAAAGAGGAATAAATCCAATCGAATTTTACACTCAACTTCGAAGGAAGTTGCAACAAAACAAACAAATAGAATCGAAATTCTAATCTAAAAATGAAAATGAATTGAAAAATTCGACCTGGATTTCAAGGTTTTTTAAGAAAAAAAAAAAATGCATTCCATTTCTATCATTATTATGATATTACGTATTCCAATTCAATCTGATACCCCAAAAAAATGAATTCGGGATTTGTTCTGTTTAATCAGATAAGGATCTAATAATCCCAAACAATATAGAATTCATTTTTTTGAAACTTAACTTTTTTTTATTGTTCAAAACAGAATTAGAAAAAGGAGATAAAGTTTTTTAACTTTTTTGGAGAATACGATTAGAGTGAGTAATAAGACTTGTATATATTAATATAGATCTAACTCCAGCTATAGTTAGCTATCTATATCTATATATAGATAGAATAGATAGATCTGTGTCTAACTTTATTGCAGTCATATCCGTTCGGGACAACACATAACGTGTCGTGTTAATTTTGTATTTTATATTAAATAGATTGAATAGCAAAGGAGAAGCGCCATAATTTTTTGATAATTACGTATCCGTATAGTATAGGTATTAGAATTATATATATAGATAAGATACTCGATTAGATAATACCTGTGTAATAATTCTAATTTATGTTCTAGGGTTTACATATACTGCCAGTTGCTGTTATAATTAGAATGGAGAACTTTCAATAAAAAAAAAAAAGAAATATTGGTTGGTTATGTATCAATTTGGATTTTCTTATCTCACTAAATATCTCATTAAGAAAAAAAAAAACATTTGATATTCAAATATTCAAGAATCATTCATAAATTAATAGTAAAATCATTCATAAATTAATAGTTAACGGTTGCAATTTGTCTCGAGATTTTTTTCTTTTGTAACAGAAGGTGTAAGCTTGTTTTTTTTATTTCATGTTTTTTCATTTCCAAAAGGGGATATTCTCATAAAACTTCATATATATATACTGGCGGCATGGCCGAGTGGTAAGGCGGGGGACTGCAAATCCTTTTTCCCCAGTTCAAATCCGGGTGTCGCCTGATCGACAAGAGATTTGAAATATTGTATTACGTTTTTTTATAGAAAACTTTTTTTCCAACAGAAGCAATCGAGGGAAAAGCAGTCTTGAGACTTGGTAATCTGTCTTAATTCTGTTTTTTATTTACTTAATGAAATAGGGGATAAAATATAAGTCTTATTATTCCTACCTGTTAGTAACATTTATTTCCTTAAAACTTCCTTGGAAGTTTTCGGATATTTTGTTTATGCTTTATGTTTTCCGATTTTACTAAAAAGAATATAATATAAAAGAACTTTTTAGATGTTCTAATAGAGTGGATTCTAGTTTTTCATCAATGGTGTTAGCCCAGAATCCTTTTTGACTCTGTACCAACAATTCAACTATTATTATAGTTATAATATTTTTAGTGAATAATCCAAAAGAAAAATTTTTGAACAATTTGGAACAATAAATAATAATAAAATTCCTTCATATTGATAGAGATAGGAGACAAAATTGACATGGATATAGTAAGTCTTGCTTGGGCTGCTTTAATGGTAGTTTTTTCTTTTTCCCTTTCCCTCGTGGTATGGGGAAGAAGTGGACTATAAGGGTACTAATAATTGAATTAAGGGATCTAAAGTACCCATTTTGTTTTTTATTTTAGCCGGGTTTTTCAATTTTGGAACTGTTGAATTTAAGTATTTAATTTATACTAATTAATTGAATTCAAATATATCTGCATTTCCGAGTTGTATTCTATTCTAGTAGTGTAATGTATTCTATGTATAACATAGAAATAAAAAAGACTCTTTCAATGAAACAAATATTGGAATTATTCCCATATTCGTATTTTGATAAAATTTAGGGAATCCATAAAAATAGGAAATGGATTCCTTGAATTCTTCATAAAATTTCGATGAACTTACTCTTACCCAGGTTATATATATATGGAAAATAAGGTACCGTGTAACCCCCATTCTTACTTTACCCCCTTCTTTTTTTTTATATGATACCGGGATTATAAAATAAATCCGAAATCTTAAAAATTTCAAATTGGAAGAATAAGAGTTGTTTTTTAATTATTTCAGATTTATTGGAATCAATACAAATCAAATAGATGAAACAAAGAAAAAAATTTTTGTCGAAATTCTATAAAATCTGGGAAATAGATTTAATTTCTACTATCCGGATTTTATAGAATTTTGCTGATTGTAGTCCGATCCTTTTTTTAAGACTAAAACCCAAAATTGAAAACCTTGTTCATTTTTTTATTCAATCATTGATTACATTAATAGAAATTCAAAAATCATTTTTAAGCGAAATTAGTCACTTTTACTTACCGTTTTTACGTAAATTATAAGTAAAAAGGCAGTAGGAACTAGAATAAATAGTGCAGTAGCAATAAATGCGAGAATATTTACTTCCATAATCTTTATTATGTTTTATTTCTCTTAAATTTCCAATAAAAAATTCGGGATTTAATCCCATAGAGATGATAAGTCTTTCATCGATAAATTCAATAATGGTAAAAAAAAAATTTATTTCTATAATATCAAATCGGATCAATATCACGAATAACAATATCTGAGCTATCAAATCGACTCATCGTCGAGAATTAAATAGTATAACATAAGAAGATCTTTTATCCATACCCCAAAAAATCAAATAAAAAAATTCTTTTGACCAAATCATATCATTCTATTCTATTATATTGACAATTTCAAAAAACTGTTCATACTATGAACGTAGTATAATGGCGGTCGGGCAAGTATGCCCCCATCGTCTAGTGGTTCAGGACATCTCTCTTTCAAGGAGGCAGCGGGGATTCGACTTCCCCTGGGGGTAGGGTGCTACGAAAGGAAGTTTATCATCCATTAAAAAAAAATGGATTCTTCCTGTTCCTGGGTCGATGCCCGAGCGGTTAATGGGGACGGACTGTAAATTCGTTGGCAATATGTCTACGCTGGTTCAAATCCAGCTCGGCCCAAGAATTTGCAAATCCACTATGAAATTATATAATCCCTTTATTTATTGTTCTCCGGAAATGACTGATGTTCTCTAATACGGAAGATTCAAAATATAAAACATCCCTAACGCTATTTATTTTTTTATGTGTTACATATTTCTACAAATTAGGATCTTGCGAATAATCTAGATTCATATCAAAATCCTTAAATAGAAAATCTAAGGAAAAGATTTCAATAAACAAAAACGAATTTTTTCATTTATTCATTTTTTAGTCCATTTGGCAATAACAAACGTATTATGTATGAGTAATCTGTGTCGATGTCACTAAAGTGCATATCGATATCAATATATACAAAATTCGCCTCTTTCATTTACAGCAAAATGGTTCGAATCCTAAACAGAAAAAGAAAGGGTTTGAAACAAACCTTAAAAATATGTATGCTGTACACTCTTTTCCCTGGGATTGTAGTTCAATTGGTCAGAGCACCGCCCTGTCAAGGCGGAAGCTGCGGGTTCGAGCCCCGTCAGTCCCGATGGATACAAATCCAATATTAATAAATTATTTTACTGTATTCTATTTACTAAGTAAATAGAATTTTTGTTATTTGATGAGATTTTTGTTATTTGATGAGCTGTTATGTAAATAATATATATATGTAAATAAGAATATATATATTACATATATATGTATATATTCGAATCCCATTAAGAAAAAAAATGAGAATAAAATTAGAATAATTTATATAATTTATATAATTTATATAATAAGTATATGCAGGAACAAATAGATGTAATAATGATATTGGATAATTCCTTATTTAGGAATTGAATCATACGTGGCCCTTTTAACTCAGTGGTAGAGTAACGCCATGGTAAGGCGTAAGTCATCGGTTCAAATCCGATAAGGGGCTTTTTACTTTTTTTTTTCAGAAAAACCGAGTAGTA